ATCTGATCCTACACCGCCGCTTAATACCTTAGTGGATCGACTCTATTACATAAGTAAATTCCTAACTTTTATCTATCTTATATATAGGCATAAGTAAGCAGCTCTTTTCTTAATGTATTGGCCAAAAACCTCATTAATTAATCTTTACGGTGCTTCCTTTCTATCAATTAGATTTTTTTATCCATAGACATAGAAAAAAGTATATAGGCATATCTTATTTCTTCATATTTTGACTTCTATGAAGTTTCTTTTTTTGCTACAGCTCATAAAAATCGTCGTTTTGGACGATGCGTATGTAGCGAGCCTATTTTTTTTTAGTATTTACTAGCGGATTTTTTATTCCTTTTTCTTTCTATAGTGGAGATAGTCGCACGTAATGACAGATCACCGCCATATTATTAAAAGCTTGCGGTAAGAATGGGTTTCGTTCTAGTGCTCTAAAATAATATTCTAAAGCTTTCGTATGTTCTCCATTACTTGTGTGGATAAGGCCTATATTATAGAGTATATAACTTCGATCGTAGGGATCGATTTCTAGTCGCATAGCTTCATAATAATTCTGTAAAGCTTCCGCATAATTTCCTTCGGATTGAGCCGACATCCGTTACGGTCGTCATTCGATTCAAAGAATCTGAATCTCCGTTCCAGAACCGTACGTGAAATTTTCATCTCATACGGCTCCTCCCTTAATATGCATAATGAGATCAAAAATACAAAAGGGGTTGAAATATTCTCATTATGAACTAAGTGGGGCTAGTGTTTTTACAAAAAAAATCTCTAGCCAACCTTCTTGCGCAAGAGCTTTTACTAATATCAAACGTCTTGGTACTAAATAGAAAGGATAACTCCAACAATTCCTTTGTTCTCAACGCCTCCTAATTTCCAGGAAATAGTCACTTCAACAGCCTTCGATGGTTATATGGGTATCCAATGTACGAACGAGATGGATGTTTGTTGTCCCAACCATTTTTGTTAATCCCAATCCAGATAAGAAAAGGGGGTAGGTAGGTAATTTTTAACAAAGCTTTCGTGTTGTCGATTGCTAGATGTAGCGCTCCTTCCCCTATGCCGCCTATTGGTACTATATTAGTAGGAAGTAGGATTGACCTGTAATACGGAACACATAGGCGTAACCTTTCGCTCAATACTAAAATCGATAACTGAAGCATAGTATCTGAGGCTGCATCAATCGGGGATACACGACAGAAGGAATTGTTTTCTTTCTAAACTTCACCTTCAACAAGCGTAGGTTTATTTCTATAAATATAGAATAATAATATTTTTTCTTTGCTATCCCGAATCGTGTGCCTTTCTCGGAAAACTAAGAGCAGTAAATTTAACTAAAAAAAAAAAAAAGAATCAAATCACACCATCTCTATAATAAGTAAATGCCTCTTTTTCTCCTGAAGTGGTCGGAATTATTCGTAATAAAATATTGGCCACAATTGAAAAGGTCTTATCAATAAAATTTCCATTTATCCGCGATCTCGGCATAGGTATCAATCCATTCTACAATTTCCCCTTGTGGGAAAAAGATTCCACAAACAAAGGATTTGTACAGTACGAAGTAACATAAAAACAGATTCATTTTCATTCCCAAACAAAAGAAATTTACATAAAGATACGAATACTACTTAATATTTTACTTAATTACTATTACTTATACTTAAATACTTAATTTATTTTATTCCAAATACTCAAATTGCTCCTTTTTAAAAAATCAATAAGAAAAGGAAGGGGATCCAAAGAGGAAAGGAAAAAGAATCGAATAATCATTCGATGATGGAAATAGAATAACCGTTTATTTTTGTTGTGCCCATAGCAAGTATACACTATACAATCAAATAGAAATATCCCTGGGATGACTCGTGAATTTGTAATAGATCGATGAAATAAGGGATTTGTTGATGAGAACTTTAAAACTGGAAAGTAATATTTTCTAATTTTTATGGAATTGTAGTCTAAATCGAAATAGAACTATGGTCGAAGAGTATCCATTAATCATACATGGTCTAAAAAAATCAACCGATCAATCAGTTGATTCGTTCCAATTCATTTATTTAATACGGTCTATTTGGTCGTACCTATCCAAACCAAACAAAACTCAAATATAATATTAATAGAATTTTGTATTAATTAAATTATAGTAATGTATCGCTATTTCTTCGGTTTCTGAGTCATAATCATTCTTGTATTGTGTAGGAGAGATGGCCGAGTGGTTCAAGGCGTAGCATTGGAACTGCTATGTAGGCTTTTGTTTACCGAGGGTTCGAATCCCTCTCTTTCCGTACTTTTCACCTAATTCGTCAACATCCCTAACTGTAACAAATCAATCAAACAACAAGAAATACCATTATTAGAACCTAACAGTTAGGTCCTTTTTTTTTGATATATTCTATTTCTAATTGCTGCGGTACGTAAAATACTGGAAAGAATGGACAAGGAGTGAAAATCTTTCTGACGATCTATGATACATGAATAGGAAAAAGGACGGGGTAGGATATATGAGTGGGAGAAAATCTGGATCAAACCCCTGACTTTAACTTGAATTAAACCTTAAGTGAATTTAGTTTGGCGAAAGAAAGGGGCCAAATTGTCCGAACTTTTTTTATTTTATTTAGGGTTAAGTCTGACGCGAATAATATTCTACCACTAGCAATTCATTTATTTTCAAACCGACCCACTTACTATCTATTATTTGATTGACTAATCCTTTATATGGGAATGGGTGAAGAGTCAAATGTTTGGGCAATTCCTCACGGGGGGATGAATCCAGATAATTTTGAATTAGAGCTCCGGATTTTGGTTCATTCCTCGCCATAATAGTATCTTGGGGTTTGCAACGATAACTTGGTATATCTATTATACGACCATTAACTAAAATATGTCTATGGTTAACTAATTGGCGGGCTCCGGGAATAGTAGGAGACATACCCAACCGAAAAAGGATGTTATCCAAACGCATTTCAAGTAATTGTAGTAAAACCTGACCTGTTGACCCTTTGGCTTTTCTGGCGATACGAACGTATTTAAGTAATTGTCGTTCAGTAATACCATAATGAAAACGTAATTTTTGTTTTTCTTCTAGACGAATACGATATTGAGATCTTTTCCCGGAACGCGGTTGGTTTCTAAGATCATTTCCGGCTCTAGGCCTTTTATTAGTTAGTCCAGGCAAAGCCCCTAGACGACGTATTTTTTTGAAACGAGGCCCTCGGTAACGCGACATAAAGACTCCTTATTTATTAATTTAATAATTTAAATTTAAGAATTTATTTTATATATATATTTCATTTTACAAAATAAACCTAAATTAAATAAAACTAAACTAAATGAAGTGAAATTTCCTGAAGTATTGTATTACAATAAATAATGAGATGAATTGTATAAATAGCATATATGAACCCATTTTTGTATTATATATATATATTGTATATATATATTGTATTAAAATTGACAATTATATAATTCTATATATGTAAGTAAAATAAAAATAGAAAAATAAAGATAAAGGGGGGTAAAACTCGGCAGAACAAATTAGGAAAAAGACTCTTTCTTTTCCTTTTTTTCATAGTTGGAAATTTCTACGACATAACATAATTAACATAATAGGTTGGTAACTTGAAAAGTTTTTGAAGAAGGGAAAAGGCGCCTTTATTCTTTGTTTTTTGATTTCAAAAAATTATCCATCATGTAAAATAAAAAAATCGAACAAATCAAATAAATAAAAATAGAAAAAAGCCGGCTATCGGAGTCGAACCGATGACCATCGCATTACAAATGCGATGCTCTAACCTCTGAGCTAAGCGGGCTCGCAGAAATTCTACATGAATAGGAATTCAATAAACTATATCTTAGTTTAGGCTTAGCTATTAACTATTCATTTTTATTCTTTTATAATATTTTTATAATAAAATTAATTAATATAATAATATTATTATATTAATTTCAAATAAATATAAATATTGAATTTAGTATCTTTTTCATTTCTATATTTCTATATATAAATAGAATATTTTTTATTTTTCGTCTAGAATCTAGAACAATTAGATTCTATTTAAATTCAATTTCGATTTTCAATTTGAAATTAATTTCATAATATTTTGAATAATTTTCTTATTATTTATTATTAAATAATAAAAATAAATAGAATTTTCATTTTAGTTATATTTAGTTATAAAAGTCTGTCCTAAGAAAACCTAATCAACAGAATAAGATATTCTTATGCTTTTAGTCAGAGACTAAGATGAAAAACAAAGAATCGACCCTTTGAGTATTACAAATTGCATTGGAAAATGAAAAGGGAGGAGGATATATATGGTATATACCCATCCATATTGAATTGCAGCTACAGAAATGATAGAATAATTTCTGATTAGACCAATCAAATATAGGCTTCCGATAGAGATGAAAGAAGATAGACAAAAAATAAAATAGGAGGAAACACCCTTCGGGCATAGTAATCCATATCAAATCTAAGGAATTCGATGGTTCTGGCATAAATAAACAAATAAGGGGGAAGGACATCACACTGAGATCCTTATTTTAAAATAAAAGGGGATATGGCGAAATCGGTAGACGCTACGGACTTAATTGGTTTGAGCCTTAGTATGGAAACCTACTAAGTGAAAATTTTCAAATTCAGAGAAACCCTGGAATTAATAAAAATGGGCAATCCTGAGCCAACTCCTTTTTTCAAAAGAAAAAAATAAGGGTTCAGAAAGCAAGAAAAAAAGGATAGGTGCAGAGACTCAAAGGAAGCTGTTCTAACAAATGGGGTTGACTGTGCTGTGTTGTTATAAAAATTCTTCCATAAAAATTCCAATCAAAAAAAAAAGGGTGAAGCATATACGTACTGAACTATATCAAATGATTAATAACAACCCGAATCCTTACTTTTTTTTCGAATTTTTATATATTTATGAAATGAAAAAATTTATATGAAAAAAAAAAAAAATGGAAGAATTTTTTGGAATCGATTTCAAATTGAAAGAAGAATC